GTTGGCAACCGCGGGATCGACCTCCCCTTACTAGTAAAGGGAACTGGAACGGATTATTCGACCTGATCGATTTGTCTATCCCAAAACGTGTACTTCCACGGAGTATGGTTCAACCCGGGCTAGCTATGGAACAGGCTTGTGAACTAGGGACCCCGCTTCGGGATCTTCATCGACTGGATAAAGAGTTTCAACTGATGGGGCGGTTCTTAGTTTCATTCCGTTCCGTCAGGGTAATCCACTTAGTGAATCGGCTCTGACGCCCCCTATTTGAGTAAGGCAGCAACTTTCCTCGTATATTAAGGCATTGGGTAGACAGCGGAGGCACAGGTTGGGACAGAGACTCTAACATCTAAGGCAGAGGCAGATGCTGTGAAAGCAGGAAAGGCATTTCGCCCCGTATCCCTTCAAGTTCTAGGGCGAAAACCAGCTGCGAACACTGTCGAACTCAACTTATAAAACCAGGCCCGAGGAGCCTGCTTGAGACCATAAAGAGCACGGCACACCTGATTTGAAGAATGATGTAGACTAGACCGGGAGTTCCTTGTCTCTGTTATCCCTATCTCTCACAAGAGCGACTTAACACAACAATCCATCGAAGCTCGTCGTACGTAGTCCTCTCTTTCTTATTCTTCGAGGCCCTAAAGTCCAACATCCAACCGAAGCCATGCGAGCATCCAAATCCACATCTGAATCCGTCGCATCAGAAGCAGCAGTCGCTATGGATATATCAGATACTATGAATTGCCAACCCCTTAAAGTACTCAACCAGTTCATCCGGAAGAGGCGGAGGATCCATATCCAAAGTGAGTCATATCCAGTATAGGCTGGCTAACACTTATGTACCTAAAAAGGGAAAGGGAAGGGTCTTATCTCTCGAAAGCAGCATAAGGAGTTGCTTATCGTGAATCCGGAAATGAAATGGAAGCAGATTTTGCTCAGTAGGTTGCCCTCCTTGTTTTGTTAGCTATGATTAGTAAATAGTATATATAATAGTAATAGGAAATTCTACGCTCCCTGGTTCAGGTCTTTCCTCTTCGGGGAGCGAAGCTAAGGTATAACAAAAACTATTTAGCTATTTCAAACTCTCAGCTCAGCCTCTTCGCTAAGCAGCTGCTAAGCGACTCTCCGCCCCAGATGCTCCGCTCCGTGTTCGATCGATGAGCCAGCCCTCTACTATGGATTGTTGGTCCGCAGCCCCGCCCTTGACGGAACGGAATGAAAAAAAAAAGAAGGATAGGCCTATGGATGACCGAGCCACTCTGATACTACTCCTTACCGAACCCTGACGGAACGGAATGAAACCTAAGAGGATCGCCGAAGCGAGTCTAAAGGCCAAATAGTGATCTTTGAACGCTACTACGCATCCTTACTCATAGTAGAGTGTAAGGTAGGTTTGGGTATAGCAGGACTTGAACCTGCGACCATTAGGTTAAAAGCCCAATGCTCTACCAACTGAGCTATACACCCCCCAAAAAAAGATTTAGTAGTAAATAAGCATTGGTGCGGAAAAGAGGCCCCTCTTCTTCTCATCATATTACAGTACAGGGGCGCGGCTCCGTATGAGGCTCGTACTGCAGAGCAAGTTTGGTCTTGTTTCCACTCATTGAAGATTCTATCTACAAAAGAAGGTCAACGGGGGATACTAAAGTAGCTCTCACTGACACCCGCGTAGAAAAGGGAAGTGCGCTCCTGCGCCCCGGGGGCAAGAACAAGCTTCTTTATAGGTGTAGTTCCGTCAGGCCCGCGTGCGCTAGCGCGCCTTACGTTTTCCAGCAGCTTCGGCCCTAAGTATGCTTTTTCTCATTACGTGTAGTCAGCATCCGTAGTTTGCTAGGTTAAGTCGTCTTTCTTTCCAGCCGCCATACGGTTTTTTTGGCCGTTGTTCCGGTCGAGCACTCTCTTTTCTTTGTCCAATTCCGTCTTACCAACCCAACAAAACAAGCAAGGGATGAGCGCCTGACGCGCGAAAAAGCCGTTACGCGAACGAACAAGCAACGGCGCCCTAGCGAAAGCCGTTGCGCTAACGCCCGTTTTCTTGCTGGGTTGTGAGGCTGGACCAGGTACGAAGAAGAAATCTATATCTGTGCACGGAAGGCCGGCGGCCGCTCAACTGTTCGAGCGCAATGCAGTGGTGGTTGGTTCCGATTCGACAAGGGTAGAATGCCTGGTCGAAGGTCCAGTACAGTAGGTAGCAGGCGTGTTCGTTTTGGCTCCCGAGCGATAACGAAAAATAGGCGATGCACCATCCTTGCTGCTACGTACGTTGACCTTGACTTGACAGATTCATCCAATTGAACCCACACTCAAAGGAGGACCACAAGCTCGGGGCTCGACGAAACAGAAAGTCTCAGCATTAAGAAACTTATTGGGGTTAGCAGTGAAAGAAAGAGCCCGGCATTCATTTCAGCATTCATATTCATAGCTGAGTCTACTAAAAGAGGAACCAGCCTAATCGTGGTAATTAGAGGACATCTCTGATCGTTCACCTCTAATGTGACAC